GTTAATGTAGCTTAATTTACCCAAAGCAAGGCACTGAAAATGCCTAGACGAGTTAAAATACTCCATAAACATATAGGTTTGGTCCCAGCCTTTCTATTAGTTGTCAGTAAGATTACACATGCAAGTAACTGCGCACCAGTGAGAATGCCCTCTAAATTATCTAATCAAAAGGAGCAGGCATCAAGCGCGCTAAGTAGCAGCTCTCCACGCCTTGCTAAACCACACCCCCACGGGATACAGCAGTGACAAAACTTAAGCAATAAACGAAAGTTCGACTAAGCTATACTGAAATAAGGGTTGGTAAATTTCGTGCCAGCTACCGCGGTCATACGATTAACCCAAACTAATAAAAAACGGCGTAAAGTGTGTTTTAGACTATCAAAAATAAAGTTAAATTTTATCTAAGCCGTAAAATGCCCTAGCTAAAACAAAATAACCCACGAAAGTGACTTTAACACTCTAATAACACGACAGCCAAGAATCAAACTGGGATTAGATACCCCACTATGCTTGGCCATAAACTTAAATGATTAGCTAACAAAATCACTCGCCAGAATACTACAAGCAACAGCTTAAAACTCAAAGGACTTGGCGGTGCTTCAATCCCTTCTAGAGGAGCCTGTTCTATAATCGATAAACCCCGATAAACCTCACCACCTCTTGCTAATTCAACCTATATACCGCCATCCCCAGCAAACCCTACCAAGGCTACAAAGTAAGCACAAGCATTTAACATAAAAACGTTAGGTCAAGGTGTAGTCCATGAGGTGGAAAGAAATGGGCTACATTTTCTAACAACAGAACAATATTCCACCACAACCCCTATGAAATTAGGGGTCAAAGAAGGATTTAGTAGTAAACCGAGAATAGAGAGCTCGATTGAACAAGGCCATGAAGCACGTACACACCGCCCGTCACCCTCCTCCACCCTCACACAACTAATTCCTAATCATAAAAACACAACACAAGAGGAGATAAGTCGTAACAAGGTAAGCATACTGGAAAGTGTGCTTGGAAAACCAAAGTGTAGCTTAAGCCCAAAGCATCCGGCTTACACCCAGAAGACTTCACGATTGACGTGACCACTTTGAAACCAAAACTAGCCTAACCTTCTACTCTTCCAACAAACCCACAAACCCCAACTAAAACATTCACCAATAGCCACTAATAGTATAGGAGATAGAAATTTTACCCAGCGCTATAGAAAAAGTACCGCAAGGGAAAGATGAAAGAACACCTCAAAGTCCATAAAAGCAAAGCTTACCCCTTGTACCTTTTGCATAATGACTTAACTAGAATAATCTGACAAAAAGAATTTAAGCCAGAACACCCGAAACCAAACGAGCTACTCATGAATAATTATCTAAGAACCAACTCATCTATGTAGCAAAATAGTGAGAAAATTCATGAGTAGAGGTGAAAAGCCTAACGAGCTTGGCGATAGCTGGTTCCTCAGAAAAGAATTTCAGTTCAACCTTAAGTTAACCTAAAGTGACCCACCAAACCCCCTGTTAACTTAAACGTCAGTCTAAAGAGGAACAGCTCTTTAGAACAGGCTACAACCTTCAGTAGAGAGTAATCAACCCCTAACTCACAGTCGGCCTAAAAGCAGCCACCAATCAAGAAAGCGTTCAAGCTCAATACATGATATATTTTAATTTCTAAACCCTGCAACAACCTCCTACCAAATAACTGAGTCATTCTATCACTAAATAGAAGCAATACTGTTAATATAAGTAACAAGAGTCCTCACTCTCCTAGCACAAGCCTATACCAGATCGGATACCCACTGATAGTTAACAATAAAATAAAACCACCCACCCCGCTAAACCCATTACTAAAAATATTGTTAATCCAACACAGGCGTGCACCAAGGAAAGATTGAAAAAAGTAAAAGGAACTAGGCAAAACCTAACCCCGCCTGTTTACCAAAAACATCACCTCCAGCATTACTAATATTGGAGGCACTGCCTGCCCAGTGACATACGTTTAACGGCCGCGGTACCCTGACCGTGCAAAGGTAGCATAATCACTTGTCCTCTAATTAAGGACTAGAATGAACGGCCACACGAGGGTTAAACTGTCTCTTACTTTCAATCAGTGAAATTGACCTTCCCGTGAAGAGGCGGGAATATACTAATAAGACGAGAAGACCCTATGGAGCTTAAATTAACTAGCCCAAACAAGTACACCCAACTACCCAACAAGGTATAAATAATTACTACGCCTGAGCTAAAAATTTTGGTTGGGGTGACCTCGGAGCATAAATAAACCTCCGAATAATCCAGCTTAGACATTACTAGTCAAGGCACCAACAAACTAACTGACCCAAACTAGATTGATCAACGGAACAAGTTACCCTAGGGATAACAGCGCAATCCTATTATAGAGTCCATATCAACAATAGGGTTTACGACCTCGATGTTGGATCAGGACACCCCAATGGTGCAACCGCTATTAACGGTCCGTTTGTTCAACGGTTAATAGTCCTACGTGATCTGAGTTCAGACCGGAGCAATCCAGGTCGGTTTCTATCTATTTATAATTTCTCCCAGTACGAAAGGACAAGAGAAATAAAGCCAACTCAACAGAGTGCTCTCAGCTTTAACAGATGACAAACTCTCAATCTAACAACCCACCCCATGTCCTCCCCAAGACAAGGGCTTATTAAGATGGCAGAGCCCGGCAATTGCATAAAACTTAAAACTTTAAACCCAGAGGTTCAACTCCTCTTCTTAATATATATGTTTGCAGTCAACCTGCTCCTACTAATTATCCCAATTATTGTAGCTATAGCTTTCTTTACATTAATTGAACGAAAAATCCTAGGCTACATACAATTTCGTAAAGGCCCCAACACCGTAGGCCCACATGGCCTACTCCAACCCTTCGCCGATGCAGTAAAACTATACATTAAAGAACCACTACAACCCCTAGCCTCCTCCACATTACTCTATATTACCGCACCAACACTAGCCCTATCTATCGCACTTACCATATGAACCCCCCTACCAATACCATTCCCACTGGTTAATTTAAATATGGGACTTCTATTTATCTTAGCTACATCAAGCCTGGCTGTATATTCAATCCTCTGATCAGGCTGAGCATCCAACTCCAAATATGCCTTAATTGGCGCCCTACGAGCAGTAGCCCAAACAATCTCATACGAAATTACCCTAGCCATTATCCTACTTTCAGTCCTCCTGATAAATGGATCATTCACCCTATCTACCCTTATCACAACTCAAGAATATCTGTGACTTATTATTCCATCCTGACCCTTAACCATAATATGATTTATTTCTACCCTAGCAGAAACAAACCGGGCCCCCTTCGACCTAACAGAGGGAGAATCAGAACTAGTATCAGGTTTCAACGTAGAATACGCCGCAGGCCCCTTTGCCTTGTTCTTCATGGCAGAATATACCAACATTATCATAATAAATGCTCTAACAACAACACTCTTCCTGGGAACACTATACAAATCCAACATACCAGAAACATACACAACAAACTTCACCACCAAGACTCTCTTACTAACATCACTATTCCTATGAATTCGAGCATCATACCCACGATTCCGATATGACCAACTCATACACCTATTATGAAAAAATTTTCTCCCACTAACACTAGCACTATGTATGTGATATATCTCCCTACCAATCCTAATATCATATGTCCCCCCACAGATGTAGAAATATGTCTGATAAAAGAGTTACTTTGATAGAGTAAATAATGGAGACCTATCCCTCCTATTTCTAGAATTGCAGGCCTTGAACCTACTCCTAAGGATCCAAAATCCATCGTGCTACCAACGTACACCTCATTCTATAACAGTAAGGTCAGCTAAACAAGCTATCGGGCCCATACCCCGAAAATGTTGGTTTATACCCTTCCCATACTAATTAATCCCATTACCCTCTTATTAATTATAATCACAATCTTCACAGGAACTATACTAACAATAATCAGCTCACACTGACTCCTAATATGAGTTGGTCTAGAAATCAACATACTCGCCATCATTCCAATTCTAATAAAAAATTATAAACCTCGATCAACAGAAGCAGCCACAAAGTACTTTCTCATACAAGCAACAGCTTCTATACTACTAATATTTACCATTGTACTCAATGCCATATACTCCGGACAGTGAAACATCACCAACACCCACAGCCAGCTTACCCCCCTCACAATTACTATCGCGCTGACAATAAAACTGGGAATAACTCCATTCCATTTCTGAGTTCCCGAAGTCACACAAGGCATTTCACTAATAGCAGGAATACTCCTCTTAACATGACAGAAACTAGCCCCTATTTCCATTATACTCCAAATTCACCCATGAACAAACCTAAACACTCTTCTATTAATTGCCCTCCTATCAATTCTAGTAGGAGGATGAGGAGGCCTAAACCAAACACAATTACGAAAAATTCTGGCCTACTCATCCATCGCCCATATAGGCTGAATAATAACCATTCTAACGTTTTGTCCACCCCTCACGGTACTAAACCTAACAATCTACTTAGCACTAACCATCGTTATATTTACTATTCTGAACCTCAACACAAATACTACTACATTAACATTATCAAACCTATGAAATAAGACCCCAATAATCACTCTAACAACTATAATCGCCCTACTATCCCTCGGAGGACTCCCTCCACTCACGGGCTTCTTACCCAAATGAATAATTATCCAAGAATTGTCAAAAAACAATAATATCATCATAGCCTTAATCATGGCCATTATAGCACTACTGAGTCTATACTTCTACATACGACTAATCTACAGCACCTCCCTAACCCTGTTCCCCACATTTAACAACACAAAAATAAAATGACAACTTCAAATTACGAACCAAACTCAACTCATATCACCCCTAATCATTCTATTCACCTTATCCCTCCCTCTAGCACCAACCTTTTCAATCCTACACTAGAAATTTAGGTTAAATAGACCAAGAGCCTTCAAAGCCCTAAGAAAGCTAACTGCACGCTTAATTTCTGCCTGTAAGGGTTGCAAGAATCTATCCTACATCAACTGAATGCAAATCAATTACTTTAATTAAGCTAAACCCTCAACTAGATTGATGGGTTCCAACCCCATGAAAATTTAGTTAACAGCTAAATACCCTAATCAACTGGCTTCAATCTACTTCTCCCGCCTCTCAAGGAGAAAAAAAGGCGGGAGAAGCCCCGGCAGAATTGAAGCTGCTTCTTTGAATTTGCAATTCAATATGTCAAATCACCTCGAGGCCTGGTAAAAAGAGAATTCCTCTGTCTTTAGATTTACAGTCTAATGCTTACTCAGCCATTCTACCTATGTTCATCAATCGATGATTCTACTCAACAAACCACAAAGACATTGGAACCCTCTACCTGTTATTTGGGGCTTGAGCAGGGATGGTAGGAACAGCCCTCAGTCTTCTTATCCGAACTGAACTTGGTCAACCAGGAGCCCTACTTGGAGATGATCAGATCTATAATGTGATCGTAACAGCCCATGCTTTCATTATAATCTTCTTCATAGTTATACCCATCATAATTGGAGGCTTTGGAAACTGACTTGTGCCTTTAATGATCGGAGCCCCTGATATAGCGTTTCCACGAATGAATAACATAAGCTTTTGACTCCTTCCACCATCATTCCTACTCCTCCTTGCCTCCTCAATGGTAGAGGCAGGTGCGGGAACAGGATGAACAGTTTACCCTCCTCTAGCCGGAAACTTGGCCCACGCAGGAGCATCCGTAGATTTAACAATTTTCTCTTTACACCTAGCGGGAGTATCCTCTATCTTAGGAGCTATTAACTTTATTACAACGGTACTAAATATAAAATCCCCAGCCATATCACAGTATCAAACCCCCTTATTTGTATGATCCGTAATAATCACTGCCGTCCTTTTACTGTTATCATTACCTGTCCTGGCGGCAGGAATCACAATGCTATTAACTGACCGCAACCTTAACACAACTTTCTTTGATCCTGCAGGAGGCGGCGATCCTATCCTGTATCAACACTTATTTTGATTCTTCGGACATCCCGAAGTTTACATCTTAATTCTTCCAGGCTTTGGCATGATCTCACACATCGTCACGTACTACTCAGGCAAAAAAGAACCTTTTGGCTATATAGGCATAGTTTGAGCTATAATATCCATTGGTTTCCTGGGCTTTATCGTATGAGCCCACCATATATTTACTGTAGGTATAGATGTTGATACCCGAGCATACTTTACATCAGCCACTATAATTATTGCTATCCCTACTGGGGTAAAAGTTTTCAGCTGACTAGCTACACTCCATGGAGGTAGTATCAAATGATCGCCCGCCATATTATGAGCCCTAGGTTTTATCTTCTTATTTACAGTCGGAGGCCTAACAGGAATCGTTCTTGCTAACTCATCACTGGACATCGTTCTCCACGACACATATTACGTAGTAGCACATTTCCACTATGTATTATCAATGGGGGCAGTCTTTGCCATTATAGGAGGGTTTGTCCATTGATTCCCTCTATTATCAGGCTATGCGTTAAATGATACCTGAGCTAAAATTCACTTCACAATTATGTTTGTAGGTGTGAACATAACGTTTTTCCCACAACACTTTTTAGGCTTGTCAGGAATACCCCGCCGTTACTCTGACTATCCTGATGCTTACACGACATGAAATGTAATCTCGTCAATCGGATCTTTCATCTCCCTGACAGCAGTCATACTAATGATTTTTATAGTTTGAGAAGCTTTCGCCTCAAAACGAGAAATCCTAGTAGTAGAACTAATAACAACAAACTTAGAATGACTCCACGGCTGTCCACCACCCTACCACACATTCGAAGAACCTGCCTACGTAAAACATAGCTAAGAAAGGAAGGAATTGAACCCCCTATAGTTAGTTTCAAGCCAACCACATAACCACTATGACTTTCTCCAACTAAGATATTAGTAAAATAATTACATAACTTTGTCAGGGTTAACTTACAGGTTAAACCCCTGTATATCTTAATGGCTTGCCCAGTCCAGCTAGGATTTCAAGATGCCGCCTCTCCTATTATAGAAGAACTTCTATATTTCCATGACCACACTCTAATAATTGTCTTCCTTATTAGTTCTTTAGTCCTCTACATTATTTCCCTTATACTTTCTACTGAACTTACTCACACAAGTACAGTGGATGCTCAAGAAGTAGAAACAGTATGAACCATTTTACCCGCAGTCATCCTAATTCTCATCGCTCTTCCATCTCTACGCATTCTATACATAATAGACGAAATTACTACACCCTCCTTAACCGTTAAGACATTAGGGCATCAATGATACTGAAGCTATGAATATACAGACTATGAAAATCTTTGCTTTGACTCATATATGATTCCTCTATCAGATCTCAAACCCGGTGATCTTCGCTTACTTGAAGTTGATAACCGAGTTACCTTGCCCACAGAAATATCAATCCGAATACTGGTTTCCTCAGAAGACGTGCTTCACTCATGAACTGTACCTCCCCTAGGCGTAAAAACTGACGCCATCCCAGGACGCCTAAACCAAATTACCCTAATAACCTCTCGTCCAGGCATCTACTACGGTCAATGCTCAGAAATCTGTGGTGCAAACCACAGCTTCATACCAATTGTACTTGAATTAGTCCCCTTAAAACACTTTGAAGAGTGATTATTAAACATACTATAATTCACCGTGAAGCTAATCAAGCATTAACCTTTTAAGTTAAAGACTGAAAGTCTAAATCTTTCCACAGTGAAATGCCACAATTGGATACATCAACATGATTCACAATAATCTCCTCCATAGTCCTCACCCTGTTTATCATTTTTCAATTAAAAATCTCAAAACTTAATTATTCCTTAAACCCTACAATTAAACTCCTCAGCAAACGTAATCGTACTAACCCTTGAGAATCTAAATGAACGAAAATTTATTCTCCTCTTTTATTGCCCCAACAATTGTAGGAATTCCTCTCGTTGTTCTTATTGTCTTAACCCCTAGTATCTTCTTTCTCCCTCCCTCCCGACTTGTTAATAACCGCCTTACCTCCCTACAACAATGACTAATCCAACTAATACTAAAACAACTGATAGCTACCCACAGCACCAAAGGACGTACCTGAGCTCTCATATTAATTTCATTAATCTTATTTATTGGCTCAACCAACTTACTGGGTTTACTACCTCACTCATTCACCCCAACCACACAACTATCAATAAACCTAGGCATAGCAATCCCCCTATGAACAGCTACAATTATCACGGGCCTTCGCCACAAAACAAAAGCATCCCTAGCCCACCTCCTACCACAAGGGACACCTACCCCACTCATTCCTATACTAATTATCATCGAAACAATTAGCCTTCTCATCCAACCCATAGCACTAGCCGTGCGACTAACAGCCAACATTACAGCAGGCCACCTGCTTATACACCTGATTGGAGGGACTACCCTGGTATTAATCTCAATCAACCCTGCCATTTCCCTAATCACATTAATTGTTCTTATTTTGCTGACAGTCCTTGAATTAGCCGTTGCCCTAATTCAAGCATACGTATTCACCTTACTAGTAAGTCTTTACCTACATGATAATACTTAATGACCCACCAAACCCATGCCTACCACATAGTTAACTCAAGCCCCTGACCACTTACAGGAGCCCTATCAGCACTCCTAATAACATCTGGCCTGATCATATGATTTCACCTTAATTCAAACTCTCTCCTATTACTAGGACTACTAACCAACCTATTAACAATATATCAATGATGGCGAGATGTCGTACGAGAAGGAACTTTCCAAGGCCATCATACTCCTATTGTCCAAAAAGGCCTCCGATATGGCATAATCTTGTTTATTATCTCAGAAGTGTTCTTCTTTGCAGGCTTCTTCTGAGCCTTCTACCATTCAAGCTTAGCCCCTACTCCCGAACTTGGGGGCCGCTGACCCCCAACAGGCATTTACCCACTTAACCCCCTAGAAGTCCCCCTACTTAACACAGCTGTACTTCTGGCTTCAGGTGTATCTATCACCTGAGCCCACCATAGCTTAATAGAAGGTAATCGAACATTCACACTCCAAGCCTTACTTGTCACCATTTCCCTAGGTATTTATTTCACACTTCTCCAAGCCTCAGAGTATTTCGAAACATCCTTTACAATTTCAGATGGAATTTATGGATCAACATTTTTCATAGCAACAGGCTTCCACGGCTTACACGTCATCATCGGATCCACCTTCCTCACCATTTGTTTCCTCCGCCAAATAAAATTTCACTTTACCTCTAACCATCATTTCGGCTTCGAAGCTGCGGCCTGATACTGACACTTTGTTGATGTAGTATGACTATTCCTATACATCTCCATCTACTGATGAGGATCCTATTCTTTTAGTATCACCTAGTACAATTGACTTCCAATCAATTAGCTTCGGCACAACCCGAAAAAGAATAATTAATCTTCCACTAGCCATTGCAATCAATACCCTAATGGTTACAATTCTCGTAATAGTTGCATTCTGATTACCACAACTAAACGTGTACACAGAAAAATATAACCCCTACGAATGCGGGTTTGATCCTATGGGGTCTGCCCGCCTACCATTCTCCATAAAATTTTTTCTGGTAGCGATTACATTCCTCCTTTTCGACCTAGAAATCGCCCTCCTCCTTCCACTCCCCTGAGCGATCCAAACAAATAATCTAAAACTTACACTAACAACAGCCCTTGCATTAATCTCTATCCTAACTGCAGGTCTCGCCTATGAGTGATTTCAAAAAGGACTTGAATGAGAAGAATAACACTGATAATTAGTTTAAAATAAAACAAATGATTTCGACTCATTAAATTATGAATTTACATAATTATCATATGCCCTCAATCTCCACTAACATTACTCTAGCCTTCACTATTGCCCTAATAGGAATGCTAATATTCCGCTCACATCTAATGTCTTCCTTACTATGCCTAGAAGGCATAATACTATCCATATTTATCTTAAGCATTCTTTTCATTATAAATCTACACTACACAGTATCTTTCATCATACCAATTCTCCTGCTAGTACTTACAGCTTGTGAAGCAGCCATCGGTCTAGCTCTATTAGTGATAGTATCCAATACCTATGGCTTAGATCATGTTCAAAATCTCAACCTCCTTCAATGCTAAAAATCATTATCCCAACAATTATGCTACTACCAGTAACATGATACTCCACCAATCCTATAGTCTGAATCAACATCACTCTTCACAGCTTAACAATCAGTCTTATAAGCCTATCTTTCCTTAATCAAACTGACAGTAACAGCAATAATTTCTCGCCAACTTTCTTTTCCGACCCACTATCGTCACCCCTCCTAGCCCTAACAATATGGTTACTTCCCCTCACAATCATAGCAAGCCAATATCACCTTTCAAAAGAGCCCTGAGAGCGAAAAAAATACTTCCTCTTCACCCTAATCTCCCTGCAACTATTTCTAATTATAACATTTACAGCCACCGAACTAATTATATTTTATATTCTATTTGAATCCACATTAATTCCTACCCTTATTATCATTACCCGATGAGGGAACCAAACAGAACGACTAAACGCAGGCCTATATTTCCTATTTTACACCCTTATCGGGTCTTTACCATTACTCGTAGCACTATCCTTCATCCAAAACCATATAGGCACACTAAACCTCTTCATAATGACCTATTGATCCCAAGAATTACCCAATTCATGATCTAGTAACCTAATATGAATAGCATGTATTATAGCCTTTATAATCAAAATACCCTTATATGGCCTTCACCTGTGATTACCCAAAGCCCATGTAGAAGCTCCCATTGCCGGATCTATAATCCTCGCAGCTATCCTTCTAAAACTAGGTGGATATGGAATAATACGCATCACTATAATTCTTAACCCCCTAACAAAATTTATAGCATACCCGTTCCTTATACTATGCCTATGAGGGATAATTATAACAAGCTTAATTTGCCTACGACAAACAGACTTAAAATCACTTATCGCTTACTCATCAGTAAGCCATATAGCACTAGTAATCGTGGCCATTCTTATTCAAACACCATGGAGCTTTATAGGGGCAACAGCCTTAATAATTGCACACGGTCTCACATCATCCATACTATTCTGTCTTGCCAACTCAAACTATGAACGCATCCACAACCGAACAATACTCTTGGCACGAGGACTTCAATCTCTACTTCCACTAATAAGCACCTGATGACTCCTCGCCAGCCTGACCAACCTAGCTTTACCCCCATCCATCAACTTAATTGGAGAATTATTCATTACCATAGCAACTTTCTCATGATCCAATATAACAATTATCCTAACAGGTCTAAATATATTAATTACCGCCACCTATTCACTATATATATTAGTAATAACCCAACGAGGCAAGTCCCTATATCACATACATAACTTCAACCCTTCTCTCACACGAGAAAACACCCTAATATCCATACATATCTTCCCTCTTCTTCTCCTCACCCTAAATCCTAGTATCATCATAGGATCCACATACTGTAGATATAGTTTAAACAAAACGCTAAACTGTGAATTTAGATATAGGAACCTTGAAACCCCTTATCTACCGAGAGAGAATGTAAGAACTGCTAATTCTACACACCATACATAAAAATATGGCTCCCTCAACTTTTAAAGGATGGAAGCCATCCGTTGGCCTTAGGAGCCAAAAAATTGGTGCAACTCCAAATAAAAGTAATTAATTTATTCCCCTCCCTCACTCTAATTACACTAATGATCCTAACATACCCCATCATGATAAATCTCATGAATACTCAAAAGAATATTCCCTACACACTCTACGCAAAACTAACTACTGCTTATGCCTTCCTTACCAGCCTTATCCCAGCCACACTATTTATTTTCTCACAACAGGAAATAGTTGTATCTAACTGACACTGAATAACCATCCAAACCCTAAAACTAACAATTAACCTAAAAATAGACTGCTTCTCAGTACTATTTATTCCAGTGGCACTACTCGTCACTTGATCTATCATAGAATTCTCAACATGATACATAGCATCAGACCCAAATATTAATTTATTTTTTAAATACCTTCTCTTATTTCTAATTACCATATTAATCCTAGTAACCGCCAATAACTTATTTCAACTGTTCATCGGCTGAGAAGGTGTTGGCATTATATCTTTCCTCCTAATCAGCTGATGATACGGACGAACTGATGCAAACACAGCAGCCCTCCAAGCCATCATTTATAACCGCATTGGAGACATTGGATTTGTCTTATCCATAGCATGATTCTTAATATACTCAAACACATGAGAATTCCAACAGATGTTTATACTAAACTTCAGTCCAAACCTAATTCCACTAATAGGTTTGCTCCTTGCAGCCACCGGAAAATCTGCTCAATTCGGACTTCACCCGTGATTACCATCAGCAATAGAAGGTCCCACCCCAGTCTCAGCTCTACTCCACTCTAGCACGATAGTTGTAGCAGGGATCTTCCTCCTAATCCGATTCCACCCTATAATAGAAACCAACAGCACTGCCCAAACCCTTATACTATGCTTAGGCAGCATTACAACACTGTTTACAGCAATCTGTGCTCTTACACAAAACGACGTCAAAAAAATCGTAGCCTTCTCCACCTCAAGCCAACTAGGCTTGATAATAGTTACCTTAGGTATCAACCAACCCCATCTAGCTTTCCTCCACATCTGCAACCACGCCTTCTTTAAAGCTATGTTATTTATATGCTCCGGCTCTATTATCCACAACCTAAACAACGAACAAGATATTCGAAAAATAGGAGGCCTACTCAAAGCCATACCTTTCACAGCCTCCTCTCTCATTATTGGAAGCCTCGCACTGACAGGCATGCCCTTTTTAACAGGTTTTTACTCAAAAGACCTTATCATTGAAGCCATAAATACGTCTAATACCAACGCCTGAGCCCTAACAATCACACTCATTGCAACCTCCCTAACCACTGTTTACAGTACACGAATCATCTTTTATACACTAATAAAACAACCACGGTTTACAGTTTTATCCATAATTAACGAAAACAATCCCTCACTAATTAACTCAATTAAACGCCTAGCGATCGGCAGCATCTTCGCCGGATTCATCCTGTCTAACAACATTCTCCCTATAACCACCCCCCAATTAACAATGCCTGCTTACTTAAAAATAATAACCCTAATTGTAACTATACTAGGATTTATCCTAGCAATAGAACTAAGCCTTATAACAAACAACCTAAAATTCAAACTACCCTCTCAAGCACTTAAATTCTCAAACATATTAGGATTCTTCCCAATAATCATCCACCGCTCAACCCCCTTACATAACCTCATTATAAGCCAAAACACGGCATCTCTCCTACTAGACCTGATTTGATTAGAAAAAAGCATACCAAAAAATATATCCAAACTACAATTACTACTCTCCAAAATCACCTCAAACCAAAAAGGCCTAATCAAACTATACTTTCTATCCTCCCTCACATCAACAATTCTAGCTCTTCTACTTATCATCTAACCCTTATTCGAATAATTTCAATAACAATCAACACACTAACAAATAAGGACCATCCCGCAACAACCATAAATCAACTAACATAATTATAGAGAACCGCTACCCCTAAACAATCCTCACGAACAACACCAACCTCCTTGCCCACAAAAGCAACCCAATCCTCCAGGTCATCAAAACCTACTACCACCTCAAAACTATTCTGCCCTATTACTCACACCACTACCAACAACTCCATAATTAGCCCTACCAACAATGACCCCCAAACAACAACACTAGAACCTCAAGTCTCTGGATACTCCTCAGTAGCTATAGCCGTGGTGTAACCAAATACTACCAACATGCCCCCTAAATAAACCAAAAACATTATCAGACCCACAAAAGAACCCCCAAAACCTATAATAATTATAGATCCTACAGCCCCACTAATAACAAGTCCAACACCCCCATAAATAGGAGAAGGTTTTGACGAAAAACTCATAAAACCTAAAACAAAGACTACACTTAACAAGAACATTATATAAATCATAGTTTCTACATGGGGTCCAAACCATGACCAATGACATGAAAAATCATCGTTGTACTTCAACTACAAAAACACAAATGACCAACATTCGAAAAAACCACCCCCTCCTAAAAATTATTAACAACTCACTCATTGACCTCCCCGCACCACCTAACATTTCTTCCTTATGAAACTTCGGCTCCCTATTAGGAGCCTGCTTGACCATCCAAATTATTACAGGCCTGTTCCTAGCCATACACTACACAGCAGATACAACAACTGCATTCTCCTCTGTAGCCCATATCTGCCGAGATGTAAACTACGGCTGAACTATCCGCTACCTCCACGCTAACGGAGCATCCATATTCTTTCTATGCCTATTTATCCATGTAGGCCGCGGCCTATACTATGGCTCCTTTACCCTATTAGAAACCTGAAATGTAGGTATCATCCTACTATTTTCAGTAATGGCTACGGCCTTTATAGGCTACGTCCTTCCATGAGGACAAATATCATTCTGAGGTGCTACAGTAATCACAAATCTACTCTCAGCAATCCCCTATGTAGGCACCGATCTAGTAGAATGAATCTGAGGCGGCTTCTCCGTTAGTAAAGCTACTCTAACCCGATTCTTCGCACTCCATTTCATCTTACCCTTTATTATTTCAGCCTTAGTTATAATTCACCTCCTCTTCCTACACGAATCAGGATCTAATAACCCACTAGGCATATCCTCAAACTCTGATAAAATCCCATTCCACCCCTACTATACTACTAAAGACTTTCTAGGACTTTTACTTCTCATTCTACTCCTCATAACAACAGCACTCTTCTACCCAGACCTATTAGGAGACCCCGACAACTATACTCCAGCAAACCCCCTTAATACACCACCCCATATCAAACCAGAATGATATTTCCTATTTGCCTATGCTATTCTACGATCTATTCCTAATAAACTTGGAGGAGTAATAGCCCTAATTCTATCCATCTTAATCCTAACAATTATTCCCTTCCTTCAACCTAACAAACAACAAACCATAGTATTCCGCCCCCTAAGCCAATTCTTATTCTGAATCCTAGTAGCAGACTTACTCACCCTCACATGAATTGGAGGACAACCCGTAGAAGACCCCTTCATTAACATCGGACAAACAGCATCCATACTGTATTTCTCTCTTATGATCTTTATTATACCAACAACATGTCTCATCGAAAACAAAATACTAAAGTGAAGAGCCCTTGTAGTATATCTATTACCCCGGCCTTGTAAGCCGAAAACGGAGCATAGCTCCCCAGGGCAACCTCAAGGAAGAGACACTACACCTCACCCTCAGCTCCCAAAGCTAAGATTCTACATAAACTATTCCTTGTCAAACTATTGCCGACTATATTCCCTACAAACATCTATGTAATTCAAGCATTGTATGCTCCTCCCCATATAATATATTACAGTTCTCCCCGTAGAAGTCTACCCACCACATCTATGTATATCGTGCATAAAGCTCTTGTCCACATGCATATAAGCAAGTACATATATATTCATATAGTACATAGGACATCTATATGTATTATCCACATTAAATTCTCTACCCCACGAATATTCTCGGGTAATTGTATACCTTGATCTTACATGAGTACATAATCCTATTGGTCGGACATAAAACATTGATCTATTAATCGGACACTTGCGCATTAAATTTCGTAGTCCTCGTCAACACGGATATCCCCTTCCACCGTCCTAGGGCCTCTACCATCCTCCGTGAAACCAGCAACCCGCCCGCATAATGCCCCTCTTCTCGCTCCGGGCCCATTAAACTTGGGGGTGACTAAACTGAAACTATACCTGGCATCTGGTTCTTACTTCAGGGCCATAGACATTATACCCGCCCACTCGTTCCCCTTAAATAAGACATCTCGATGGATTAGTTACTAGATAACCCGTGATTAGTCATAACTGATCTGTCAGGCCTCTGGTATTTTTTAATTTTCGGGGGATGCAGGGACTCACCATGGCCTACGCCGAAAACCGGCCGGCCTGCGCTCAGACCATTTATTGTAGCTGGACTTAACGTGTACCTCCTTCACCCTCATAATTATCATAGATGACTATCCAGTTCATGCTCGATAGACATAACATTATATGTCGGACCTAACAAATATATTCCTTGCTCCACGGTAAACTATAAGGTGGCTATTTAATTCATGCTTGAAGGACATATTCAATTTTAATACACATGTGCGTACACATCGACACGCATGTATTTGTACGTGAACCCATATCTACGCCCATACGTCAGTATGTATACACGTATACACGTATACACGTATACACGTATACACGTATACACGTATACACGTATACACGTATACACGTATACACGTATACACGTATACACGCATACACGTATACACGCATACACGTATACACGTATACACGCATACACGCATACACGCATACACGCATACACGCATACACGCATACACGCATACACGCATACACGCATACACGCATACACGCATACACGTATACACGTATACACGTATACACGCATACACGCATACACGCATACACGCATACACGCATACACGCATACACGCATACACGCATACACGCATACACGCATACACGCATACACGCACGCATTGTTATATACCCAGTATCCAAGACAAACCCCCCTACCCCCCATTCCAGCCTTCACAGATTCTTGGTACATTTGCTCTTGCCAAACCCCAAAAACAAGAACTTCCCGCACTGTTACTTAACTAGAACTTTGCAGATACTTATAACTTTGCCTGACCTTAGTAAATCAATAGAAAGATATTTACTCTTTGTAAGGTGCCAATAATTTACGCTGATACCAGCGTAGTAGCTTAACCCGTTCATTTCCAAAAAGAACTACTCCTAATTCAGTCAAAAATTCAATAACTTCATTAACCAAAACAACAGTTATCTCACCCAACTCTAAGCCCGCACATATCTGCTCCTTTACCTGAAACTTCAAATCTAA